ATAAAAAGAAAATTTCGTTTAATAATTTATAATTTAATTTACCTATTTGGATATTTGTAAACAGAATTAAAAACCTATTCTATTTACAAATGTATTTTCCAAAATTTTGAATTTTCAATAATAATAATGAGACTTAATTAAAATTAAGTTAGAATTTGAACCAAGTTTTATATCAATTAAAAAAAAAACCTAAACCTCCTTTTTTCACAACACTCCTTAAAAAAAGTTTCCATTAAACTAAAAAAAGAAAGGGAAGGAAGAAAGCGAATCGATGTGCTAATTCCCCATCCTCAAATTAGTCCTTCCCAAGGGTTGTTGTCTCAATGAATAATTGTAGGAGTTAAATCTTGATAGAATTAAAAAAACTACGAAAAAAAAATTAAGAAGTTTATGATTTCTAGGATTAAACAAAAGGATTCGCAAATAAAAGCGCTAATGCTACAACCAGACCATAAATTGTTAAAGCTTCCATAAAAGCTAAACTAAGCAGTAAAGTACCTCGTATTTTTCCTTCTGCCTCAGGTTGTCTTGCGATACCTTCGACAGCTTGACCCGCAGCTGTACCTTGACCAACCCCAGGTCCAATAGAAGCAAGCCCAACAGCCAACCCAGCAGCAATAACCGAAGCAGCAGAAACCAGTGGATTCATGATAAGTTCCTCACACCAAAATAAAGAAATAGTTAATGATACAATCATCCAATGACTTAGGACTTAATTATAATTAAGTCATCGCTAAGATTCATCCAGCCAAAATAACCAAAAACTTTAATTGAATCATAAAAATTACTTTGATATTAGTTCCTATCCGCGGGATTTTGAAAAATGCATAATATATATATATATACGACTTTTTTATACCATTTCTTTTTTGTGAATCATTCTTTTCTTTGAATTCTTCGTTCTTTTTTTGATCATTTTTTTCAGCCAATTCATAGATAAAAAGGAAGAACTTCTAATCGAATCCTTATCTAAATCGAAATTCACAAAAGTAGTGGGGCAGATTATATAGATCTTTAACTCATATATACCTAGTCAATATCAAATATCACATATACAAGTGTTTCTTACATAACGTAAACCAACTATTCTATAATTGGGCTAACCTAAAAACGAATATTTGAAAAAAAAAAAAATAGTTAATGATGACCCTCCATAGATTCACCTATATAAGCCGCAGCTAAAGTGGCAAAAATGAGAGCTTGAATCCCGCTTGTAAATAATCCAAGGAACATAACAGGTATAGGAACCACTAAAGGTACTAAAGAAACAAGAACAACAACTACTAATTCATCGGCTAATATATTTCCGAAAAGTCGAAAACTAAGTGATAGGGGTTTTGTAAAATCTTCTAAGATGTTAATGGGTAAAAGAATTGGAGTTGGTTGAATGTATTTACTGAAATATCCTAATCCTTTTTTACTAAGACCCGCATAAAAATATGCTACTGATGTGAGTAAAGCTAAAGCAACCGTCGTATTTATATCATTCGTTGGTGCTGCTAACTCCCCTTGAGGTAACTGGATAATTTTCCATGGTAAAAGGGCTCCTGACCAGTTAGAAACAAAAATAAATAAAAACAGGGTTCCAATAAAGGGAACCCATGGACCGTATTCTTCTCCAATCTGGGTTTTACTCACGTCTCGAATGAATTCAAGGACAAATTCAAAGAAATTTTGGCCGCCAGTTGGAATGGTTTGTGGATTGCGAACCGCTAGAGCTGCGGAACCTAATAAGATAGCAATTACAACCCAAGAAGTAATAAGGACTTGCGCATGGACTTGGAACCCTCCTATTTGCCAATAGAAATGTTGGCCTACTTCTACACCAGATATCTCATATAACCCTTCTTTTATTAGTGTGTTGATGGAACATGATAAAACATTCATATTGCCCTCTGAGAGAAATAAGAACTTTAAATTATTTTGATTCAAGACCCCCCTTTTTTACTTATTTACTTGAATTTTATATTTTCGTTTTGGATACCAACTAAACTAATCACACAATATCCCCAGTTTTTTTATCTCTTTTTCTTTTGTATGATTCAGGAATAGTAACCGATTTTATAAATCGAAATACAGGGAGCCCCCCCCCTCAAAAAAAATTGATTTATTTATCTTATTATTAATCAAGAATTTTGTATATAGCTAGAACGACCCTCACAAATTGCGAATACTAATTTGTTAAGAATGAATCGAATTGAAGCTATAGCATCATCATTTGCTGGAATAGAAATATCCGCGAGATCGGGATTACAATTTGTATCGATTAACGAAATGGTTGGAATTCCCAAAGTTATACATTCTCGAAGAGCCGTATATTCTTCTTGCTGATCGATGATGATTACAATATCAGGCAATCCCGTCATATATTTAATCCCGCCTAGATATGTTTCCAAGCGAGATAATTGTCTCTTCAACACAGCTGCATCCCTTTTCGGAAGACGGTTGAATCCCTCTGTCTTTTGTTCAGTTCTCAAGTCCCTAAACTTATGAAGTCTTTTTTCTGTAGTGGACCAATTTGTTAACATGCCGCCGAGCCACTTTTTATTAACATAATGACACCGAGCCCTTATTGCAGCCCGCAACACTAAATCAGCTGCTTTATTTTTTGTCCCAACAATTAAGAATTGTTTTCCCCTAGTTGCTGCATCAAAAACTAAATCACAAGCTTCTGATAAAAAACGAGCAGTTCTAGTCAGATTTATAATATGAATACCTTTACGCTTTGCAGAAATATAAGGTGCCATTCTAGGATTCCATTTCCTAGTACCATGTCCAAAATGAACTCCTGCTCTCATCATCTCTTCCAAATCAATGTTCCAATATCTTTTTGTCATTTCTTTTAACACTTAAAAGGGGGGTACCCCAAACTAAAATAAAAATTTGTTCCTATGGAACCTTCTCTTGTACCGGGGATAGTCATTTATGCATGAGCCGAGCCATTATTTTGTATTCAGTATTATCTTTATTAGTGTTAACAAATTACCAAAGCAAATGACTACAGTAAATGAAATGCAAAAAGTAAATGAAATTCAAAATAGGAATCTGCTATTAGGAATTATTCAATTCTAGAAAAGGCAGATTTTTAACTAGAAGAGTCACAAAATTCCCTGTGGTAGAATAAAATATCTCTCATATCTCCCTCGAATAACGATAAATTCTTTGTTTTTTTTTCCAAAAGAATGTTGGTATGTTGCCGTGAACAATGCACCAATCCTTTGTTGAACCCGGTCCCGGCGGGGATCACCCCCCCTAGAACAACATTTTCTTTCAGGCCTTTCAACCAATCGATACGACCCCGAAGAGCAGCTTTTGCTAAAACTCGAGCCGTTTCTTGAAAACTTGCTTCGGATATAAAACTTTGAGTATTCAAAGATGCTCGAGTTATTCCTAATAAAACGGCTCGATAACAGATTGCTTCTTCTAAAGCACGCCCCGTTCGTTCTGCTCGTAACAATCCAATCAATTCTCCAGGTAAAAAAACATTAGACATTCCCTCTTCTGAAACCAACACTTTTGATGTTATTTGACGTACAATAATTTCGATATGCCTATTATGAATCTGCACCCCCTGGGATCGATAAACCTTTTGAATCTTATTAACCAAAGAAATACGACTTTGCACTATAGTTAGCTCAGCACCAATCAAGAATCCCCAAGGAATTCCAAGAATTCTTGTTATACACCTGTTCCAACCCTTAATTCGCTTTTCTAAGTTCAGCGATATTGAATCAATCGAGCGAACTTCTAACACCTGTTCTACTTTTGGAAGACCTTGTGTTATATCACCGGATCTCGATTTTTCATATATAAATGTAACTAATGTATCCCCTTTGGAAAGAATTTCTCTATAATGCCCATGAACTTTTGCTCCCGGAGTAGCCAAATAGGGCTTAGCGGATCTTATTACTACAAAATCCCTTTGAACAATTAAAACTTGACCCGATTTGAGGTGTGGTTCTTTTTTGGCTATACATACATTTTCACAAAAAAATTGTCCAAGACTAATTATTGTGGACGTTTCCTCACAATAATTATGATGATAATTTTGATGAAGAAAATACCAATTCAATTTGAATGGATTCAAAACAACGTTACTGTATGGATCTAGATTAAAAATTCTTCCGTTTTCATCGATTAAATAAGAGTGAATTACTTGAAAAATATATTTGAAGTTATCAAGTTGCAAATATTTAATTACAGAGATCAGATTATAAGTTAGTAAAGGCAAAAATGAATAAAAATTCGAAATTTGACTGGCTGTTCCTAAGGGGCCCGACGAATTTTTAATTGTAATTAGAGGATTTTTTTTTATTGATTGGTTTATCACATTGTGATATTTTACATGATTAAATGGACCTATTCTAAAACAATTAGAGGATGATAAAATTAACAAAGATTGGGATTCCTTATTTCTGATATGAATAGTTCCGTGATTTTGTCTAAGTGATTGTTGAAGAATGCCAGCCTTGGGAGAAATCGAATAAAATGGATTCATGTAATCTGCAGAGATCAATCCCGAATCCGGCGGATTATTTCTTTTTCTTATATACGAAATATGGGATTTCACTAAGCCAATTCTTATGAAATCTCGAATCAAACCCTTTGTACTTACTTCAACAAAGAAAGCGCGGACCTCCTCGAGGGAAGAATTTTTGTTGTCTTGGTCCCAATTCAAGACTAAACAAGTTCGAACCAATTGAATACTTGTGTCAGAAATTCCTCGAGTTGGTTTACCATTTCCATAAAGGATATAGTTGAAAACGCGAAGTTGAATATTATCCTTTTCCCGAAAGAGATCTTGTGGGAAGAGTGTTGCTAAATTTATACTGTCCGCTATCTCATAGGTGGCTACGGGCCGCACCAAAACAAAAAACTTTTTCTTGGTTGGTGTGATGCGTTGGACATAAATCCAATTTTTCCATTTTTTTGATTCTTTAGAGTTTGTTTTTCCCCTTCCTGGTGGTATCAAGATGCCACTGTGTCGGGATATCTTATCTGTCTTGTCCGGAAAATGGATATCCCCCGAAAATATTTTGAGTTCAATCCTTTTTTTTTTTCTCTCCACTCGGATCAACCCGCCGACTTGGCTTCTTATATTTAAAGTGATTTGTGTATCGACTCCAATGATACTATAGTTCTGTACCATTATGGGAGAGGATTCGGGTAAAATATGGACTTCCTCAGGAATGAAAAAAAAGCGATCTACTTTCATTTCGTATTTAGTCTTAAATTTTTTGACTCCTCGATACTCAATCATATCCTCTTTTTGGATGATTGAGTCCGCCTTTAGAGTTCCATATTTAAGAATTCCGGAACTCTTTCTTCTGTATCTAGGATCATCAAAAAAAGCAAAAATACTATTTCTACGGAAAATACCATTTATGGGTATTTCAATCGAGATACCTGAATGCGGTATGAACTCTTTCTCTTGCTCTTGAATCGATTGGAATGGAATGAGAAATCTATTTCTTCGCCTTTTTGCTAATAAATCCGAGTTCTCATGAAAAATAGCAGAATATATGAAATTATAATGACTAGTACCTACGATTCCATTCAATTCTGAATAATTTGGAATCCCAGATTTTTTTTTATCAGAAAAATCCGAACTGACAAATTTTTGGCTCGCTTGATCATTATTCACTGAGAGGCTAGAAATAGATTTTCTTTCGACGGAAATAAAGGGTATGTTCATTTGATCTTGATCTTTGTGGATCGAAAAAAGAATTAGACTAGATCCAAATGAACCGCCTGATAATATCCATAAATGACTTGTTTTTGGTAAGAGATGGACATTACTATATGTAAATTCGGGTGCATGGGATACATCAGTACTCCAATGCATTTCGCCCTCGGAGTCAGAATAAATATATTTTCTAACCCTCTCTTTAAAATGAAAAGTGTATGTTCCCTCGCGAATCTCAGCAATCACTTGTTCTGATTTCACATATTGATCATTTTGAACTAAAAGAAAACTTTTTGGTGGAATAGTCACGCTATGTATAATATCTTCGCTCTCAATAATTACAGACAAGTCTATATAACATAGAAAGGCAGGATGCCCGTGACGTGTACGTGTAGGATGAACCAAATCCTCATTGAATTTGATTTTTCCATTATAAGGGGCTCGTACATGTTCAGCAGTACCTCCTGTAAATACTCCGCCGGTATGAAAAGTTCTTAATGTTAGTTGAGTCCCCGGTTCGCCAATCGATTGACCCGCAATAATACCTACAGCTTCCCCCAATTCAACTAGGTCACCATGAGTGGGACTCCGACCATAACATAATCGACAGATCCAAGATGTACTCCGACAAGTAAAGGGAGTTCGAATAGATATTGATTGTGTTCCAAAGGTTATGAATCGATTGACAAGTCCAATCCCAAGATCTTGATTTCGAAAGGCGACACATCGGGAACCTATATATATATCGTCTGCTAAGACACGACCAATTAATGTTTGGATAAAAATTCTTTCTGACATCATCCTACTTTTATTTCGAGGACTCACAGAAATCCCTCGGATAGTGCCACAATCTGTTCTACGTACAACAATATGTTGAACGACTTCAACAAGTCGACGCGTAAGATATCCAGCATCTGATGTGCGTACCGCAGTATCTACAACTCCTTTACGGGCTCCATAGCAAGAAATAATATATTCTGTTAAAGATAGTCCTTCACGTAAATTGCTTTGAATAGGTAAATCAATCATTTGTCCTTGGGGATCCGACATTAATCCTCTCATACCTACTAATTGATGTACTTGAGATGCATTTCCTCTAGCTCCCGAAAAAGACATCATATGGACTGGATTGAAGGGGTCCGTCATCCTAAAATTAGGATTCATTTCTTGTCGCAAATATTCACTTGTAGCATACCATATCTCAATAGATTGGCGTAATTTTTCTACCGCATGTACATTCCCATAATGGTGGTGTTTTTCCAAAATCAAACTTTGTTGTTCAGCATCTTGGACAAGCCAGCCCTTAGAAGGTATCGTTAAAAGATCATCAATTCCTAATGAAATGGATGTAGCAGTGGCTTGCTGGAAACCCAGAGTCTTTACTTGATCTAGGATGTGTGATGTATATGCCATCCCGAAGTGATCTATTAATCGGCTAATAAGTCGTTTAATAGCAGTTCCATCTATCACTTTATTGTGAAATACCAGATTGGCTCGTTCGGCCATAAGTACCTCCATATTCTGCTGAATGGGATTCGACAATGAGTTTGAGTCAATGATTGCAAAACTTCCTTTTCTCGATCTTGATTTGCGTAGAATTTTAGGTCAGGAACTATGGTCCGAGTTGACTCGGAGAGGTCCGAATTCACACGGGTGTCCTAGAATTACTTTTTTTGAATACCATATTATTAGGTATCATATGAACAGGCTTGAGAAAAACCTTGTATAGCTTCCTCGATTTCTCGATAAAAAGAAATATGACCAACTGTGGTTCGAATATATATACAAAAAGTTTCGTTTTTTACACTTCTGAC